AGCTGGCGCAACCTGTTCTTCCTGAACACCTCGATTCAACGCCAAGGAATTTCCTGCTGCTAACATATAGTATTCCTCACTCTTTGGTGATAAATAAAGCATCCGTACTTTTTTTGATCCCTCAGAAATTTCATAAAATGGGCTTTCTAAAGACCCCCAACGATCAATCTTGGCATGAATTGCTAAAGATCCAATAAGTCCAACATTGATTCCTTCAGACGTGTCAATGGGGCAAATGCGCCCATAGTGACTGGGGTAGATATCTCGTATTCGAAAACTAGCAGTTCGTCCTGTTAACCCTCCAGGACCCAAATAACTCGATTTTCTCCCATGAACTATTTGTGTCAATGGATTAGTTCGATCCAAAACTTGAGATAATGGGTGTAATCCAAAAAAAGATTCATAAGTGGTTGTTAATGGAGTTGAAGTTACCAAATTTTGAGGGGTTGGTATCAATTTATGCCTAATTGCTCCACATATAGTCCCCCTAACCACATTTTCTAAACGAATCAGGGCTAATCCGAATTGATCTTGTAAGAGATTCGCTACAGAACGAATACGTTTATTTTTTAAATGATTCATATCGTCAAGCGTACCCATTCCAAATTTCATTTCAATCAAACGATCTGTAGCTGCCAATATATCTCTCGGTAACAAAAATGTATTGGTATGAGGTATATCAAGATTCAGTCTCCGGTTCATATTTAATCGACCAATCCTTCCTAATTCACATCTTTGTTGAAAGAATTTCTTTTGTAATTCCTTACATAAGGATTCAGAAAATACCGGATCGCCCCCTACACAAGTAAATTGTTGATAAAACTCCAAAATGGCATTTTCCTTTGATCCAATTTTTTTTTTTTCCTTATCATTCAGGAAAGCTAAGAAAATCTCAGGGTAACACACATTCTCTAAAATTTGTCGTAGATTCAAACCCATAGCTGATGATAGAACTAGAATAGATATTTTCTGTTTCCTACTCATGCGGGCCCATATCCTTGCTTTTCTATCAATCTCTAATTCTATTCTCCCCCCCCAATCTGATATTATAGTCCCAATATAGACCGAAATTCCGTTATGATCCAATTCTGAGCGGTAATAAATACCGGGGCTTTGCAATATTTGATTGATTACAATTCGGTATATTCCATTTATTAGAAAAGTTCCTAGGGAATTCATTAAAGGAATGTTTCCAATAAAAATTTTTTGTTCTTGTATATCCTTACTGTTTTTCCAAATTAATCCCGCGGATACATATAATTCAGAAGAATATGTAAGTGATTCATATACAGCATCTCCTTCTTTTATCAATGGTTCGACTAATTGATATGTTTCCACAAATAATTGAAATTCAATTTCTTGATCTGTATCTTTAATTTTTGGAAACTTAGAAAACTCTTCTGTTAAGCCCTGATCAATGAACCTACAAAATCCTTCAAATTGGATTTGATTAAATCCAGGTATTGTAGACATTCCCTCGTTTACATCCTCGAGCATTTTAAATTTCCCGTTTATTAACTATTTTTTAAATCTCATTATTGGATCGTGCCTCATTCAATTCAATTATATAGATCGATCTAGCAATGATAGAATTTTTATTCTGTTTACAGAATCGCATAAAATTTTATCTAACTCCATAGATGAATATGGAATATATGAAATACATATGAACGGTGGAATAAAGATAATTTTATACTCAAATTCGAATTTGCAAGAAATACAACTGGAAAGGAAAGGGGTTGAGAAATTACACTTAACTTCGACTTAGGAAATTTTGTTATAGAATAGCAAAACAAAACGTGATTTTATTTCTACCATTATTATGATATTACATATTCCAATATGATTGGAATATCCCTAAAATAAATGGATAAAATAAATGGATATGGATTCAGGATTTCATCTTTCGATGGGATAAAGAACCAATAATCAGAAACACTAGAAAGTTTATTTTTTTTAAGACTTAGTTAGCTTTTTCGTGGATTTCTTTGTTTAATTCAAAAAAAAATTGCATATACATAGAAAAGATGTATTTTTATTTATTTGTATATATTTTCGATTTATATATTATATAATTTATATATTATATATATAAATATATATATTTTTATATATAATTATATTTTATATATAATTATATATAAATATATAATTATATATAATTATTTTATATATAATATTAAATTCGATTCTAATTATTTCTAATTATATAGAATATTCTATATATAGAGAATATATAAACAAAACTGTTGAAGTGCATAAGAAGGCTTATTAAGCATATCCAGATAGAACTAGATAGAGCTATGTATATATTCCTGTCTCCCCCTTTACTGCAGTTCCATTTTTGACAGCACATTTTGATAGAGGAATTCTAGACAGATAAGATATCAGATTAGCTATCTGTGTAAAATTTTATGTTCTAGGGTTTACATATACCCATAATTGGTGTTATAATTCAAATTGAGAATAATTTTGTATTGAAAAGAATCAATACTGATTGGTTAGGTATCCATTTTTTTTTTCTGATATCATTACGATATCATTAAGATTAGGGAAATACAATTTTCGATTCAAATCCACGAATCGTTCGTAAATTCACAGTCAATAGTTAATGGTTCAAATTTGTCCTTAATTTTGTCTTTTGTGAAAGAAAAGTCACTTTTTTATTTCATATAGAAAGCAGAAAGAATTTTAATAGTGTATGTTTTGAAATACTATACAAAATTAATTGAAAAAATAAATCCAATCAAAAAATAAAAAAAAAGAAGGATTTATTTTTCGGAATTTTGGAAAGGGATTAAAAAAAATGGGATTCACGGTGCAAGTACAAAAAAAAAGAGTCCCCCTTTCCAAAATAAAGGAGGACGATATTTTTGTCTATTTTGTGTCGTCTTGGCGGCATGGCCGAGTGGTAAGGCGGGGGACTGCAAATCCTTTTTCCCCAGTTCAAATCCGGGTGTCGCCTCATCAACAAAAGACGCAAAGTACCTTATTCCCTTTTGCTGATATAATTTGTTGAATTTTCCCCCAACAGAAGCACGCAGAGGAAAAGTCACCTTGATACTTCCAAGGGTCTTACTGTTTATTTTGTTTGTACTAAAAGTTTTTCAGTCATCATATAAAAACTTCTTAAAATTAATTGGCTTTTTTGTAGTGTTTCATCAATATATTGAAGATATTTTTTTTGACTCTGCGCCAGCGATTCTACTATTATTAGTATTAGTGAACAATAATAGAAAACTTCCTTAAATAGAAAAATTCATTAATAAAAAATTCCTTCATATTCATAAAGATAGAGGACATAATTCACATGGATATAGTAAGTCTCGCTTGGGCTGCTTTAATGGTAGTCTTTACATTTTCCCTTTCACTCGTAGTATGGGGAAGAAGTGGACTCTAGGGGTACTACTAATTGAGTTGAGAAATCAAACTGTATCAATTGTTTTATACATTATTCTGCAAAGATTTTAAACTTTAACTCTTGTTTAAATTCAATTTAATTTAATTTAAAATATCTTCATTTAAAAATTCTATATCTATAATTTAAAAATTCTATATCTATATTGGATTTGAGTGAAGTAATCTATTCTATGAATAATATATGAATAATACCCTTTTCTTTTAATTTAATCAAACAAATATTTCAATGATTGTGGTGTTCATATTTCCAAAGTAAAACGAATACAAATGATAGGAAATTGATTCCAACCAAATTTTTCCTAAATTATCTATTTCGATAAAGTGGTTCTTACCAGAGTTATATATCAACAATGAGGTGAGGGGGAAGGGATCGCCCTCCCTTTTTTTGTTTGTCTCTTTCCTGTTCAAAGAGAAAAAAAGTACTTCTTTTATTAACTATTAAATAGTTATTGGTTCTTAAATATTCAAAGTGATTAAAATTAAGTGACTTTTCCATGGGAAATAAGATATTTTCTTGCTTAGTTTATTATTTGTTTTATTCTTTTATAAAATTGATTTATGCTATACCTTATTTTATTAACTTGACGGGCAGGGTTTACTAATCCTTTGTTTTGTTGAAACCTTAAAAGTTTTTATAGAACTCCTTTCCTTGGATGATCTGTCAACTGCTCGATCAATTCTTTCTTCGAAATTAAAAAAAAAAAGATTTCTTGATTTTCTTTTATTAATATTAATAATTAATATTAATATATGTTCAGATTTTTTACTTTTTTTTTATTGATTTTATTCTTTCAGTGGATGTTGGGATTCATATTGAAAATAATCAGAACTATAGGAATTAGAATAATAAAAGTAAGAACTGCCTTTCGATTTCGACTATTTCAGATTAATTAGAATCAACACAAATAGATGAAGAAATAGAATTGGGACATTATGTACATTCCATATAGAGAATTGATATCTAGATATATCAATATGAAATTCTAGATTAATCTATATCTATACTAAACCTATATCTTCATACAGTATAACTTTATACATTAGAATACCAAAAATAGGTAGTATGATAGAAAAAAAAAAAAAAGATTTCTTTCTATCATACTATGGGATCTCATAGAATACTGCTAATTCTAGTCTATTTATTTCATCTAAAACGAAAACTAGTAATCCTTTTCATTTTATTCCGTCAATCATTGATAAGAACTAAGAAGTCAAGTTTCATTCAAATTAATCACCTTGACTAAGACTAACTGTTTTTACGTATATTATAAGTAAAAAAGCAGTAGGAACTAGAATAAACAATGCAGTAGCAATAAATGCAAGAATATTTACTTCCATAATCTCATCGTTTCTTTAATTTTTCTTTACTTCGCAAAAACTCGGGATTAAATCCCATAGAGATACTAAATCTTTCGCCTATACTCTAAATTCAATGGGATGAATTCCATCTCGATGATATTGAATTGGATCAATATCATGAATAACAATATCTGAGCTATCAAATCGCTTCATTGTCGAGAATTCAATAGTATAACATAGAAAGATTGTTTATCCATACCGAATTTAAAAACAGATTCTTGATTCAATTGCAAATTTATTTACTTTACTTTTTTTTATTTTTAATATTCTTTTCTCGAAAAAATAAAAAATTCTTGACTTCTTTGTACAATCATGGGAGACGTATCATGTAACCACCTTTCCTTTCCACTTAGATTGGTTACAACCAAACCCAAACAAAATTGAAATTTGAATGAGATTAGACAAAATTGGAGCCAAGAAAAAAGATACTTAAAAAAAAAAGGATTCTATCAAAGAAATTAAATTCATTTTGTATCGTACAAATCCGATTTTTTTGTGTGATTTATTTGTGTTGTGTATGGGGCTACCGGAAAAGATATGGTACTTTATTCGATTTCATTATACGGGTCAGGAGTAATCGAAAAATCCAAACTAAGTAGAGTATCTTTTTAAATCTTGAATATGACGCTACCAATAATTGTACTAATTCACATATGTTTCGATTAATCAGTACTAGTTGAAAAAAGAAAAAAAATTAAATAGTTAAATCTTAATTATGTATAGTTAAATCTTAATTATGGAACTATTAAGTAACTATTAATTATGTTTATGTAACTATTTAATATGTAAATATTAAAATATTAATTATTTAATAATAATTTAATAATAATTAATTTAAAATAATTAATTTAATAATTTTATTTAATAATATAAATTCCATAATATTAATAAATTAAATATTCCAAATATTCAAATTAAATTGAATAGTAAATAAAATTTCAAATTAATCAAATTAACTAGAATTTGTATAGAAAATATTTTAATAGAATTAAATAAGAATTAAATATAGAAATATTAAATAAATAAGTCATAAGAATTAAGTAATAAGAATAAATAAATAAAAAAAAAAAAAAAGAAGTATCCCCTTGGGAATGAAAATGAAATTGTGCTATTTGCTCCCCTTTCGCAGAAGGGGGAGATATGAGTTGATGTATTTGTTTTATTCCATTTTTTTTTAATATTATTAGATCCGTCGGGACTGACGGGGCTCGAACCCGCAGCTTCCGCCTTGACAGGGCGGTGCTCTGACCAATTGAACTACAATCCCCGGGAAATGCAATAAAATGTACAGCATACATATTATTATGATTTCATTCAAACCCTTTTTTATATTTATATTTAGATTTTCGATTGAAATCAACGCCTTGGAACAGAAAGGGGAGTGTGATATTCACATGGATATACACTTTAATGATACAAAAGGACAGGGATTGCTAGTAATCTTTTCATTATTTCAAATCAAAATCGAATAAAAAAAAATCTTTCAATGTAAAAAAAAAAAAAAGACTCTTTTTTCTTTACATTACTCTTTATTCTTAGACTTTATACTTACAAATCCGGATCTGAGTCTAGATGATTAGCAAGATCAGAATTTTGAGAAAAAAAAGAAATAAAACAAATAAAATAAAGAACAAGTATAGATATATCCGAACTTTTTCCTTTTTTTCGTATCAGGCATTTCGCGAGAACAAGGGGCTTATTTCATGGCAGATCAGTGAATTATTGGGCCGAGCTGGATTTGAACCAGCGTAGACATATTGCCAACGAATTTACAGTCCGTCCCCATTAACCGCTCGGGCATCGACCCAGGAAGAATCAATTCCAGATTTTTTTATTAAAAAAAAAAAAAGAATCCACGATCCCCTTCCGTTCGTAATACCCTACCCCCAGGGGAAGTCGAATCCCCGTTGCCTCCTTGAAAGAGAGATGTCCTGAACCACTAGACGATGGGGGCACATTTGCACGACCGCCAGCATACTATGTTCATAGTATGAACAGTTTTTTAAAATTGTCAATATAAGAAAATGGTATGACTCGATTTGAAGAATCTTTGCCCCTTTCAGATTCCATAGAATTTTTTTATTCTTATATTAAGATTCATTCTAATCGCCATTATCCATTATAGGCCATTATCGATTAGAATAATTTCATTTTAATTTAATAATTTAATAATTAGAATATAATAATTCTAATCGAGAATACTAATTTCAAATTCTAATTAAATAATTTATTTAATAAAAATTTAATTAATATTCTATTATAATATAATTTCTAATATAGTTACTTACTTTTTCTAGATTTAGAGATTGAATTTCTAATCTAGTTTCATAGATCTATCTTATCCACATAGTAGATCATTCAAGAATTCAATCAAATGAGCCCCTTTAACTCAGTGGTAGAGTAACGCCATGGTAAGGCGTAAGTCATCGGTTCAAATCCGATAAGGGGCTTTGGCGTTTTTTCATAAAACCAGCGGTAGTATTCCTATTTGAGGAGGGAATAGAAGTTACTATTTATAATAACAAAAGTAAGAAACTCTAGAATTCTAATTAATTCTAAAATTTTCAAAAATTAATATAATTAATATTATAATGCTTTATTTTAGCTTCTTTTATTAATATCTAATAATAATAAATTATTTTATTCTAATCTAATATATTTCTATTTTTTTAGAATATTTTTTATTTTCGAATATATTTCTATTTTCTATAATTTTTCGAT